AGTATTGCAATAGCAAGTGCGATGCCACTGGTTGGTCAAGGGCGGCTTGAGGGCCCACGGGAAGTGTTACATGTAAGTGGTATTGCAATAACGAGTTAACGTTGGGGGGGAACAAGTAACTAGTCGAGGCTTCCCTGTTTCCGGGGGGTTTACAGGATTGTTAGCTATCTCACGAGTTTAGGGGGGTAGGGGGGTTTAACGATCATAAACTCTGGTAATTACCCAGGGGGATATATTAGGTATCTAGAAGTCAATACATCTCATATGCTCTTGATATCAGTTGTGTAATCTCACAAGTTATGTTTCCCGACATTACACCGTCGTGTACCCTCCATGGAATGTTCAACCTTATTTATCTTCTTCGTGTGCACTGTGAAGTGCAAGTTGAAAGGAAAAAGAAAAAAGGAACCAGTGACCCCCTAGAGAGAACGCTCGGCATGGGGGGTTATCTCGCCATATGATTGCCACCATTAACTTATGTAATTGTCGATGAAAGTGGGAGGGATGATACCAGTTAATGGCCCTGAAGTAGGAACCAAATGCCAGGAATAATTCAAGTTGTGAAACCCCCACGATTTTTGTCCCTCATCATCATTAACCGTTAGCGCGTATTTGTGCTGGTTGGTAGGCTCTTACTGCGCATTATAGCTATATTCGACGGGATGTGGTTCTTGGTATATATTAGACGTTACAAGTTTAGCTAGGTCTTATGTTTTAGCCAATGTTAAATAATGCTTTATTTGTTGATGTATGAATGGTGTGTACCTATAAATGGTGATTATACATATATATGTACTATATCATAGGGTAGGACAAAGGGGGGCCATGAGTGCCTGTCAGAGAGTAGTTTAGGTTAGAACGCTAGCTTTGGGAGCTAGTGGCGGGGGTTTAAGTCCCCTCTCTTTGAGCAGTAGGGAGGACTTTAACCTCCAACATTCGGCTTACAAGGCCGACGCTCTAGTCTTGAGCCACTAATGCACGATAGTCCAAGGGCTTTGTTTTCTAGTCAGCCGGCGAGTGGTATGAAGATAAGGAAGATGGAGAAGTATAGGAGGGATGCCACCTGTCCGATGATAATGAATGGGTGTTCGACAGGCATGCCGCCGATTCAGGTTAGCACTGCGACATCGGCAACAAGAGTTCAGAATAAAAGCTGGGTAAGGGGGCGGAAGGTAAGGCCTCGCTGCTTGGATGTGTGTAACATGGGTACTAGTAGGAGGACTAGGATTGAGGCTAGCAGGGCTAAGACTCCCCCAAGTTTGTTAGGGATTGACCGGAGAATTGCGTATGCGAACAGGAAATACCACTCGGGCTTGATATGAGGGGGGGTGACCAATGGGTTTGCGGGGATAAAGTTGTCTGGGTCTCCCAGCAGGTTGGGGGAAAACAGGGCGAGGGAGGCTAGCGCGGTGAGCATAAGCACAAAGCCAAGGAGGTCTTTGTACGAGAAGTATGGGTGGAATGGGACCTTGTCCGCGTCAGAATTTAGGCCCAGGGGGTTGTTAGAGCCCGTTTCGTGGAGGAAGAGCAGGTGGATGACAGTTAGAGCCGCAATAATGAAGGGGAGAAGGAAGTGAAAAGCGAAAAATCGGGTAAGGGTGGCATTATCTACAGAAAAGCCCCCTCAGATTCATTGAACCAGGGAGTTACCCACATAGGGGACCGCGGATAGCAGGTTTGTAATGACGGTCGCTCCCCAGAAGGACATTTGACCCCACGGTAGGACGTAGCCCACGAAAGCTGTTATTATTACGAGGAGCAACAAGACTACTCCCACGTTCCAAGTTTCCTTGTAGAGGTACGAGCCATAGTAGAGGCCCCGCCCGATGTGGAGGTAAATGCAGATGAAGAAGAAGGATGCCCCGTTGGCATGAACATTTCGAATGAGTCAGCCGTAGTTTACGTCTCGGCAGATGTGTGCAACAGATGAGAAGGCGGTACTGATGTCCGAGGTATAGTGCATGGCCAGAAATAAGCCTGTTAGGATTTGGGTGGCTAGGCAGAGGCCCAGTAGGGAGCCGAAGTTCCATCATACGGAGATGTTGGAGGGGGCGGGGAGATCAACTAGTGCATTATTAGCAATCTTCAGTAGGGGGTGGGTTTTGCGGAGGTTTGCCATTAGGTTCCCGTAGTTGAATACAACGGTGGTTTTTCAAGCCGCTAGTCCTGGTTAGAATCCTGGCGAGAACTATGACTTATTTTATGTCCTTGTTATTGTTTGGTCTAGTGCTAGGGTTAGTGTCTGTTGCCTCTAACCCGTCGCCCTACTTTGCTGCACTGGGGCTAGTAGTGGTGGCGGGCTTAGGCTGTGGGGTTTTAGTGGGTTATGGGGCTTCTTTCTTGTCGTTGGTCCTCTTCTTAATCTATTTGGGGGGGATGTTGGTTGTGTTTGCGTACTCGGCAGCCCTTGCTGCTGAGCCGTACCCCGAGGGTTTTGGTAGCTGGCGTGTGCTTGGGTCTGCGGCCATTTACTTGGTGGGGGTTGGAGTGGCAGCAGGTTTTTTCTGGGGGCGGTGGTACGAGTTCTCCTGAGTGCCCGTGGAAGAGTTAGGCGAGCTATGTGTGGTGCGTGGGGATGTGTCGGGAGTAGCGATGATGTACTCGTTGGGCGGGGGGATACTTGTAACGAGTGCTTGGGTTCTACTTCTTACCTTGTTCGTAGTACTAGAGTTGACCCGGGGGCTAGGGCGTGGCACACTTCGTGCAGTTTAAGGCACAAGGGCGAGAATAGCAAGTGCAAGTGTCAAGAAGAAGAGCGTGAGGTAGGTTTTGATGGCCCCATGTTGTGCGTTGCTGGTTGTGGTTAAAAGGGGTAGGTTAGCTGAAACAATTGCTTTCGGGCCAGACTTTTCTAGTCAGCTCTGGTCGACCACCTGGGTTGCAATGGCTTGTCCGAGGAGGAGGTTTAGCTTAGGGGCTAGCCGGTGGGTGATGGAGGGGAAAAATCCAAGCATGTTGGAAAAGTGGTGGGGGAGCAACTTGGGGGTGATATTTAGTTGTTTGGTTGTTAGTGAGGCGAGTTCTATTGCTGTCAAAAGGCCTAGGACGGTAACTAAAAGGGCGGCGAGTTTTATCAAGGGGGGCATAGATATGACGGGCGTTTTGGATGGAAGTATATTTGAGGTGATGAGGAGGCCGGCGATGATGCTCCCTCAGGCGAGTCGTTTAATCGGGTTAGTGACTGCCTTATTATTCTCATTAATGGGGACGTGTGGTGTAAAGCGGGGGTGTCCCATAGATACAAAGAAAATAAGGCGTAGGCTGTAGATTGCAGTGAAAGAAGTGGCTAGTAGCGTGAGAGTGAGGGCCCAGGCGTTAAGGTGAGAGGTGTTTAGTGCTTCAATGATCGCGTCTTTTGAGAAGAAGCCTGCGAGAAAGGGGGTGCCTGTAAGGGCGAGGCTGCCAATGGTAAGGCAGGAGGAGGTGATGGGGGCCAAATTGTGCATGCCGCCCATCTTGCGGATGTCCTGCTCGTCGTTGAGGCTGTGGATAATTGAGCCGGAGCATAGGAAAAGCATGGCCTTAAAGAAGGCATGGGTGCAGATGTGGAGGAAGGCAAGTTGTGGTTGGTTCAGCCCGATGGTGACTATCATTAGCCCCAGTTGGCTTGAAGTTGAGAAAGCAACGATCTTTTTGATATCATTCTGGGTCAGAGCACAGGTAGCTGTAAACAGAGTAGTGAGGGCCCCGAGGCAAAGACATGTGGTTAGAGCGGTTTTGTTGTCTTGCAGGAGGGGGCTGACTCGAACCAGAAGGAAGATCCCGGCAACAACCATGGTGCTGGAGTGAAGTAGGGCCGAGACCGGTGTGGGGCCCTCTATAGCTGAGGGAAGTCAGGGGTGTAGTCCGAACTGGGCGGACTTGCCGGTGGCGGCAATGATTAGCCCAAATAGTGGGAGGGTGAGATCATTGTTGCTAGCAGCTGAGAATATTTGGTGCATCTCCCAGGAGTTAGTGTTGGTGGCTAGTCAGGCTATAGCAAGAATTAGGCCGATGTCCCCCACTCGATTGTATAATACCGCTTGGAGGGCAGCAGTGTTTGCATCGGTCCGGCCGTACCACCATCCGATGAGAAGAAATGACATGATGCCCACGCCCTCTCAGCCGATGAAAAGCTGGAATATGTTGTTGGCAGTGACTAGAATAATCATAGCGATCAGGAATGTAAGTAGGTACTTGAAGAAGCGGTTTATGTGGGGGTCCGAGTGCATATATCAGGACGAGAATTCTAGAATTGATCATGTGACATACAGGGCCACGGGGGTGAAAATGGTCGAGTAAATGTCAAACTTTAGGCTGATGTTGATGTCAAAGGTCAGGGTGTTTATTCAGGTTCAGGTGGTGATGATTGCCTCTGTGCCCTCGTTAAGGAAGAGGAGTAGTGGCAGCAGGCTAGTGAAAAATGCTAGTTTTACCGCTGTCTTGACTTTAGTAAGGGCCCAGTGTGGTTGTTTTGGGTGGGGGCTAAGGGTGGTGAATAAGGGGTAGGCCAGTAGTGCGAAAATAATAATCAAGCTAGAGGTCATTATTACCAAGGTGTGGTGCATAGCTGCTACTTGGAGTTGCGCCAAGAGTCTTTGGTTCCTAAGACCAACGGATGACTATTATCCTTTAGAAGCATGCGAGTGAGCCCTGGGGTCTAACCAAGGATGCGAAAGTTAGCAGGTTCCGCTGCTCAGAAGCCTCTCTCGGTGGGCAAGGGGGCTTTAACCCCTGTCTTCAGAATCACAATCTAATGTTTTTGTTAAACTATGCCTACAAGCAGTTCAGCCCCAGATGAGCTCGGGTTTGAGAATCAGGAGGGTAAGGGGCAGCAGGTGGAGGGCCATTAGTAGGTGTTCTCGGGTGTGGGAGGGTTCGAGTGCGAGGATGTGAGCGGGGGTTGGCCCTCGCTGGGTTAAAAGAAACATGTAAAGTGAGTAGGCTGCAGTAATAAGTGTGCCTGTTCCTGTAAGAGCTAGCGTCCAGTAGGACCAGTTGAATAAAGAAGTGAGGATCATGAGTTCTCCCATGAGATTGGGGAAGGGGGGTAGAGCTAGGTTAGCTAGGGTTGCAGTGAATCACCACGCGGCCATTAGGGGGAGCAAAACTTGGATGCCTCGGGCTAGGACTATTGTTCGACTATGGGTTCGTTCGTAGTTTGTGTTGGCTAAGCAGAAAAGGGCGGAGGAGGTCAGGCCATGTGCAACTATCAGGACTAGTGCGCCGGTAAATCCTAGGGGGGTTTGGATGAGAATTCCTGCAACCACGAGCCCCATGTGGCTAACAGAGGAGTAAGCAATGAGTGACTTCAGGTCTGTCTGGCGTAAACAAATCGAGCCCGTTATGACGACTCCCCATATAGCAAAGGCTAGAAAGGGGTAACTTAGTTCTTTGGTTAGTGGCTCCAGGACGACAAGAATCCGTATTATCCCGTACCCGCCGAGCTTTAGTAGGACCGCTGCAAGTACTATTGAGCCGGCTACGGGGGCCTCTACGTGCGCCTTGGGGAGCCACAGGTGTATACCGTATAGGGGCATTTTCACTAGGAAGGCCAGTAAGGAGGCCGCTCATCACAATTTATCTGCGTACGAAACTAAGGGGGCGAGGGGGGAGTGTTGCAGGGTCAGTAAAGACAGGGTCCCTGTGTCGTTCTGCAGAAGAAGGAGGGCTACAAGGAGGGGGAGGGAGCCCGCCAGGGTATAAAATAAGAAGTAAGTGCCGGCGTTGAGTCGTTCTGTCTGGTTACCTCAGCGTGTGATGAGAATGAGGGTGGGGATGAGGGTGGCTTCAAATATGACATAGAACATAACAACCTCGGTGGCGCCGAATGCCATGATTAGGAAGACCTGAAGGAAGGTTAGGAGTATGATGTATAGCCGTTGGCGGTTGATGGGTTCGTGTCCAAGGTGGTTCTGGCTGGCGAGAATTATTAGGGGGAGCAGCCAACAAGTTAAGACGAGAAGGGGGGTGGAGAGGGGGTCCGTCGCTACGTAGAGGCTCAAGGAAGATCACCCTGTTTCAGACAGGCTCTTTAATAAGGTTAAGCTAGTCGCCGCGATCAACAAGCTGTGGGATAGTGCTGTTGGTCATAGTCATTTGGGGGGCACGAGTCAGGTTGTGGGTATGAGTATGAGGGTGGGGATCAGAATTTTTAACATTGCAAGAGGTTAAGGCTTTGTAGGCGATCTGTCCCGTGAGTCCGAGCGGTAGCCACCAGTAAGGCCAGGCCTGCACTTGCTTCGCAGGCCGAGAAGGCCAAGAGAAGCATGGGGGCTGTCGAAAAGTTGGTCGTGGCCAGTTGCATGCCTCAGAGGGAGAGGGACATAAACAAGGAGAGTATCATGCTTTCAAGGCAGAGTAGGGCCGAAAGAAGGTGGGTCCGGTGGAATGCCAGGCCGGTGAGGCCCAGTAAGAAGGCGGATGAGAGCGTAAAGTGGGCGGGGGTCATAAGGCCGTTGTGGACTCTAACCACAAGTTTTTGAGCCGAAATCAAATGTTTTATTTAAACTAAGGGCCTATTCGGCTCAGTCTAGTCCGCCTTGAAGTCACTCGTAAATTAGGCCGAGGGTGAGAAGGGCTAAGACAAGGGACGCCCAGTAAAATGTCAGGAGGGGGTGCTGCAAGTGGGTCCCTCAGGGAAGGGGTAGGAGGAGGGCGATTTCTAAGTCGAACAAAAGAAACAGGATAGCAACTAAAAAAAAGCGTAGGGAGAAGGGGAGCCGTGCCGACCCAATGGGGTCGAATCCGCACTCATAGGGGGAGAGCTTCTCGTGATCGGGGGATATTAGGGGGAGTCAGAATGAGAGGGTGGCCAAGAGGGCGGACAAAGTGGCGGCGATGGTGAGGGTTATCATGACCAGGTTGATTATCTTTCCTTGGACTTTAACCAAGACCGGGTGATTGGAAGTCACTTATACTGCTTCATACTAGAAAGATTATGACCCTCATCAGTAAATTGAGATGTACAGGAAAAGTCAGACGACGTCTACGAAGTGCCAATATCAGGCAGCTGCTTCGAAGCCGAAGTGGTGTTCGGATGTAAAGTGGTGCTCGACTTGTCGCAGAAGGCAGACAGCGAGGAAACAAGTACCAATGATAACGTGTAGGCCGTGGAATCCTGTTGCCACAAAGAAAGTCGAGCCGTAGACCCCGTCTGCAATTGTAAAGGGGGCTTCGTAGTATTCTAGGGCTTGTAAGAAGGTAAAGTAGAGTCCAAGCAGGATGGTAAGTAGGAGGGATTGAAGTGCCTGTACTCGGTTGCCCTCTATGATGCTATGGTGGGCTCAGGTGACTGTGACCCCGGAGGCGAGTAAGACAGCTGTGTTAAGGAGTGGGACCCCGAATGGGTCCAGTGGTGTGATTCCGGCGGGGGGCCAGCATCCTCCCAACTCAGGAGTGGGGGCTAAACTGGAGTGGTAAAAAGCTCAGAAAAAGCCTAGGAAAAAGAAGACTTCTGAGGTGATGAATAAAATTATTCCGTACCGTAGCCCTTTTTGCACGGGGGGTGTGTGGTGTCCTTGAAATGTCCCCTCTCGTACGATATCCCGTCATCATTGGTACATTGTGAGAAGCAGCAATACAAGTCCAAGGGTTAGGAGGGTTGTAGTGTTGAAGTGGAATCAAATTGCAAGTCCTGACGTTATTAGAAGGGCGGCGACTGCGCCTGTGAGGGGTCAGGGGCTGGGGTCAACTATGTGGTATGCATGTGCTTGGTGGGCCATTGGGTGGGGTTTCTGTTGTAGGTGTGTAGAGCGTCTAGCTGGGGTCGGGGGGCCTGGGTAGTTTTAGTAGCGACTAAAATGTGGGAGTACACAGAGCGGGGCCCCCCCCGTCCGCCGGGAGGCCCGTGGTTGGCTTGTTCCTGCTTAACTATTGGGCTGTGGGGGGCCCGGAGGGGGTGTTCTCCTCTAGGTACAGTGTAAGAAGGGCGACAAATACGTAGGCCTGAATCATGGCCACGGCGACTTCTAACAGGGTCATTGCTAGTAGTACAGTGCTCACTAAAACCGAGATTGCGGGTATAAGGGATATGAGGACGTAAGTGCCTGTGGCAATCAGTTGGATGAGTAAGTGTCCCGCTGTGAGGTTAGCTGTCAGTCGTACGCCGAGGGCCAAGGGTCGAATAAAAAGGCTAATTGTTTCGATAATCACCAACATTGGGACCAAAAGAGGGGGTGTGCCCTCGGGGAGGAGGTGTGCGAGTGCCGTGGTTGGGTGACTCTTGAAGCCCACAATTACTGTTGCCAGTCAGAGGGGGGCGGCTAGGCCTATGTTTAGGGATAGCTGCGCTGTGGGGGTGAATGTGTAGGGGAGGAGCCCCAGTATGTTTAGGGAGAGGAGAAGTAGCATCAGGGAAGTAAGCAGGAGGGCCCACTTGTGCCCCGGCTTATTCACTGGAAGCAGGAGCTGTCGAGTGAACTGGTTGATGAATCAGTTTTGTAGTGTGAGCAGAGGGCCGGCGAGTCACCGCTGGCCGGGGGCTGGGAAAAGAAGTAGTGGGAGGCCAAGGGCTAAGATCACTAAGGGAACTCCGAGGTAGACGGGGGTTATAAATTGATCAAAGTAGTTTAGTATCATGGTCAAATTCAGGTTAGTTCACTCTGTGTCGATTTAGTTCCGAGGTTTGCTTCGTTCGGGGAGCTATGCCGTAAAACTTTGGGCGTAAGAACGAGGAGCAATAGTAGTCATGACGAGACAAGGACTATGAATCAGGGGTGGGGATTTAGTTGAGGCATGCCACTAGAGGTGGTTGGGAGTCACCAATCTTTAGCTTAAAAGGCTAACGCTACACCCTGCTTAGCTTCCTAGTGAGGGGTCTCGGGGGTTATGTGGGTCTAAATGGGGCCATTTGCTGTAGTGGGGGCCCGAGTAGTTTGTGGGGGGTCTGCGGGGGGGGGGGGGGGGGGGGGGAAGAANAANTGGGTGNCTNTGGTTTGTGTATGGGGCAGTATGGATGGCTAGGCTCTAGGCGCCCCAAGAGGGAGTAAGGTGGCTGCTTGATGGGGGGGCCTGACCAGGTGGGACAGATTAGAATGATGAGGGTGCCAATGCGTTGATTTCGCGGGAGGGCAGGTGAGGTGGGAGGTCGATCAGGTGGGGGAGGTAATAGGCTATGATAATAGGCACAACAATAAGTAGTAAGGCGCCTAAGCGAAGGAGGAGGGTCTCTAGTCAATTAAGGGGGTTATAGTGTGTCATATCACCAAGGGTGGTTGGGAGTCACCAATCTTTAGCTGAAAGAGCTAATGCTGCGCCCTAATTTAGCTTCTTAGTGAAGAGTCTTGAAGCATGGAAGAGGATCAGCTTTCAAAGTGTTGGAGGGGGACGGATTCAACCACGATTGGCATGAAACTATGGTTGGCTCCGCAGATCTCTGAACATTGGCCGTAGAATACTCCTGGGCGAGATGTAATAAATGCTGTTTGGTTTAGTCGGCCTGGCACGGCGTCTATTTTTACACCCAGGGCTGGTACTGCCCATGAGTGGAGGACATCTTCAGCAGACACCAGAACCCGGACTGGGGAGTCTACAGGGACCACTATTCGATGGTCCGTGTCTAATAGCCGGAATTGACCGGGGGCCAAGTCTTCCGTAGGGACTATGTATGAGTCAAATGCTAGGGTCTCGTAGTCTGTGTATTCGTAACTTCAGTATCATTGGTGGCCCACGGCCTTGATGGTTAGGTGGGGGTCATTGATTTCGTCTATTAAGTACAGGATTCGGAGGGAAGGGAGTGCAATTAAGATTAGAATTACAGCAGGGAGAATAGTTCAGATGATCTCGATTTCTTGGGAGTCTAGGATATATTTGTTTGTCAGTTTAGTTGAGACTATAGCGATGATGATATAGAGGACTAGGGTGCTAATAAGGAGTACGATTATTAGTGCGTGGTCATGAAAGTGTAAGAGCTCCTCCATCACGGGAGAAGCGGCGTCTTGAAAACCTAGTTGTGACGAGTGGGCCATTGCCTTTGTAAGACACGCGGGGTTTAAACCCGCGATACTGCCTTGACAAAGCAGTGTAATGTCAGTTTTACTAGCGTCTTATAAGAAAGTGGCAGAGTGGTGATGTGGTTGGCTTGAAACCAGCCTACGGGGGTTCAATTCCTCCCTTTCTCGTCTAGTTAGTCTGAACCTGAACAAATGCTGGCTCCTCAAATGTGTGGTATGGGGGCGGGCAGCCATGCAACCACTCTACATTGGTTGTTGTTAGCTGAACTGACAGGACCTCACGTTTAGCTGCGAAAGCTTCCCAAATGATGAATAAGAATATAATCACTGCCACGAGAGAGATTAGTGACCCTACTGAGGAGGCAGTGTTTCAAAGGGTGTATGCGTCTGGGTAGTCTGAGTAGCGGCGAGGCATTCCAGCTAGTCCTAGGAAGTGTTGAGGGAAGAATGTGAGGTTGACACCAATAAACATAATTCCGAAGTGGACTTTAGTTCATGTGTCGTGAAGGGTGTAGCCCGAGAACAGAGGGAACCAGTGTACGAAGGCTGCGACGATGGCAAATACGGCCCCCATTGATAGAACATAGTGGAAGTGGGCTACTACGTAATATGTGTCGTGAAGGACAATATCCAGGGAAGAGTTAGCTAGGACGATGCCGGTTAGGCCTCCGACTGTAAACAAGAAGATGAACCCAAGGGCTCACAAGAGGGGGGTCTCCCATTTAATTGTGCCCCCGTGGAGGGTCGCTAGTCAGCTAAACACTTTAACCCCGGTGGGAATCGCGATAATTATTGTCGCGGACGTAAAGTATGCTCGTGTGTCCACATCTATTCCGACTGTGAACATATGGTGTGCTCACACAATAAACCCAAGAAGTCCGATGGCCATCATAGCTCAAACCATCCCCATGTAGCCGAAGGGCTCTTTTTTGCCAGAGTAGTAGGCAACAATGTGTGAGATCATTCCGAAGCCCGGAAGAATAAGAATGTAGACTTCAGGGTGCCCGAAAAACCAGAATAGGTGTTGGTAGAGAATCGGGTCTCCCCCTCCTGCAGGGTCAAAGAATGTTGTGTTTAGATTTCGGTCCGTGAGGAGCATGGTAATGCCGGCAGCCAGAACGGGCAGGGATAGTAAAAGTAAGACCGCGGTAATTAAAACGGATCACACGAATAGGGGTGTTTGGTATTGGGAGATAGCTGGGGGTTTCATATTAATGATTGTTGTGATAAAGTTAATGGCCCCTAAAATTGACGACACTCCTGCCAGGTGGAGTGAGAAAATTGTGAGGTCTACAGAAGCTCCCGCATGTGCCAGGTTGCCTGCTAGGGGAGGGTAAACCGTTCAGCCAGTCCCCGCCCCCCCTTCGACCCCTGAGGAGGCGAGTAGAAGAAGAAAAGATGGGGGGAGAAGTCAGAAGCTCATATTATTCATCCGGGGAAATGCTATGTCAGGGGCTCCGATTATTAGTGGGATTAGTCAGTTTCCAAAGCCCCCGATCATGATGGGTATAACCATAAAAAAGATTATTACAAAGGCATGTGCTGTTACAATAACGTTGTAGATTTGGTCGTCCCCTAAGAGTGCGCCTGGTTGGCTTAGTTCGGCCCGGATAAGCAAGCTTAAAGCTGTGCCCACCATGCCAGCTCATGCACCAAAGATTAAGTATAGGGTGCCGATATCTTTGTGATTGGTCGAGAAAAATCAACGAGTGATTGCCACAGGTAAGATGACTGAGTTTTAAGTGGTGGGTTGTAGCCCCATAAACAGAGGTTTAAATCCTCTTCTTATCAAGCCCTGGGGTGTTACACGTTAGATTGCAAATCTAAAGAAGCAGATTGACGTCTGCCGGGGCTTTCCCTCGCCTCCTGTACTAACAGGCGAGGGAAAGGTAGATGGAGGCCCGCTGGTTAGGGCGTTTAGCTGTTAACTAAGAGTTTGTAGGATCGAGGCCTGCCCATCTAGGAAGGTTTTAGCTTAATTAAAGTGTCTGTTTTGCATGCAGGAGATGTGGGGTAGTGTCCCGCAAGCCTTACAGGGACTGGGAGGTTTTCACTCCCGCTTAGGGTTTTGAAAACCCTTGGTCTCGTTGCATCCTAAGTCCCTATGGGGCTAGTAGCGTCGTAATAGCAGGGGCCAGGGGGAGTATAAAGATGGTGAGTGCGACGGAGGAGGCCAGGGGTGCAAGGGGCAAGGTGGGGAAAAGGCGCCAGGGGGTGGTACCCATAAGGTTGTTGGGGGCTGTGGTGAGAGTTATCGCATAGGAGAGTCGTAGGTAAAAGTAGAGGCTCAAGAGAGCGCTGAGTGCGGCTACGGTGGCGGCGAGGGGGAGCCCTTGTTTTGTTAGTTCGTGGATAATTAGTCATTTAGGCAAAAACCCTGTAAGCGGGGGGAGGCCCCCTAGGGACAGCAGGATTAGAGGTGTTAGGGTTGCGAGAGAGGGGACTTTCGCTCAGGAGGTGGAGAGGGCATTGATGTTCGTAGAGTTGTTGATCTTAAAGATAAGAAATGTTGAGATCGTCATGATCAGGTAGGTAAGGAGAGCGAGGAGGGTTAGGGGGGGTGAGAATTGCAGTACGAGGATCATTCAGCCTAGGTGCGCGATTGATGAGTAGGCTAGGAGCTTTCGGAGCTGGGTCTGGTTTAAGCCTCCCCAACCGCCCACGAGGGTCGAGGTTAGTCCTAGTAGCATGACAACTGTGGGGTTGGTTGGGGCCAGTTGGAGGATGATGGCGAATGGGCCAAGCTTTTGTCAGGTGGAGATTACCATTCCAATGGTAAGGTCAAGGCCTTGTAGTACTTCAGGCAGCCACGAGTGCAGGGGGGCTAGGCCAATCTTTAGTGCAAGGGCCAGTACGATCATAGTCGTTGGCAAGGGGTGGGACATCTGCTGCATCTCTCACTGTCCAGTTAATCATGCATTGGTAATGGTGGCGAAGAGGAGTACAGCGGCGGCCGTCGCTTGGACTAAAAAGTACTTTGTTGAAGCTTCGATCGCTCGGGGGTGGTGGTACTGTGCTATGAGGGGGAGGATAGCAAGGGTGTTCATCTCTAGCCCTATTCAGGCGAGCAACCAGTGTGAGCTCATGAATGTGAGGGTTGTGCCCAGGCCCAGGCCCAGGCACAAGGTAGACAAAATGTAGGGGCTCATTAGTAAAGGAAGGATTTTAACCGACATATCCGGGGCATGAGCCCGAGGGCTTAGTTAGCTTACTTCACTTAAGGCGGGTAGTAGTAAAGGAAGGACTTTAACCAACATATTCGGGGTATGGGCCCGAAGGCTTAACTAGCTTACTCTACTGGGGGGGGGTCCAATAGCTTCTGGGTTCTAAGGAGCCGGGGGGACTTTAACCCCCGTAATTCACTCTATCAAAGTGGCCCTTTGTTCAGGCACGGCTCCAAGATAGTACGGTGGCCAGGAGTTAGGGAGAGGATTTGAACCCCTGTAGAAAGGGCTTAGGCCTTTTGCATTTACCAGTCTGCCACACTAACAGATGCGTTGAGGTTTGCCGGTGTCCGGTAACTGCCTCGCTGTCACTAGGGCGAGCAGCAAATTCATAAATGTACGGAGGCTAAGATTGACGGCGAGGTCACGACTGGGCATGTGTGATTGTGGGACTAGTCTTGACGTTTCAGTGTTATGCTTTGGTTAAGCTACGTTAGCAGTATTGCAATAGCAAGTGCGATGCCACTGGTTGGTCAAGGGCGGCTTGAGGGCCCACGGGAAGTGTTACATGTAAGTGGTATTGCAATAACGAGTTAACGTTGGGGGGGAACAAGTAACTAGTCGAGGCTTCCCTGTTTCCGGGGGGTTTACAGGATTGTTAGCTATCTCACGAGTTTAGGGGGGTAGGGGGGTTTAACGATCATAAACTCTGGTAATTACCCAGGGGGATATATTAGGTATCTAGAAGTCAATACATCTCATATGCTCTTGATATCAGTTGTGTAATCTCACAAGTTATGTTTCCCGACATTACACCGTCGTGTACCCTCCATGGAATGTTCAACCTTATTTATCTTCTTCGTGTGCACTGTGAAGTGCAAGTTGAAAGGAAAAAGAAAAAAGGAACCAGTGACCCCCTAGAGAGAACGCTCGGCATGGGGGGTTATCTCGCCATATGATTGCCACCATTAACTTATGTAATTGTCGATGAAAGTGGGAGGGATGATACCAGTTAATGGCCCTGAAGTAGGAACCAAATGCCAGGAATAATTCAAGTTGTGAAACCCCCACGATTTTTGTCCCTCATCATCATTAACCGTTAGCGCGTATTTGTGCTGGTTGGTAGGCTCTTACTGCGCATTATAGCTATATTCGACGGGATGTGGTTCTTGGTATATATTAGACGTTACAAGTTTAGCTAGGTCTTATGTTTTAGCCAATGTTAAATAATGCTTTATTTGTTGATGTATGAATGGTGTGTACCTATAAATGGTGATTATACATATATATGTACTATATCATAGGGTAGGACAATAGGTCGGGTAGGAAGTGGTGTAGTGGAAGCACTAAGAGTTTTGATCTCTTGAGGTTGGGTTCGAGCCCCTTCTTCCTAAAGAGTCGGGGTGGGTTGGAGGGCCCGCTATTTAAGCTTGGGGGGGAAGTCCGGCGAACGCGATGGGGAGTGCGAGGTGTCAAATAATGAGGGCAAGCGTGAGGGGGAGGAAGCTTTTCCAAATGAGATGCATCAGCCGGTCGTAGCGGAACCGAGGGAACGAGGCCCGTACTCAGAGGAAAACGATGGCCAGAAGGGCCACTTTAGTCATGAGGACAAGCGTAGTTTGTTCAGGCGTAATGAGGGTGTGGGAGGATCCCAGGAAGAGGATGGCAGACAGTGTGTTCATGAGGAGGATGTTTGAGTATTCCGCCAAAAAAAATAGGGCGAAAGGGCCTGCGGCATATTCTACATTGAAGCCCGAGACCAGCTCTGACTCCCCTTCAGTGAGGTCGAAGGGGGCACGGTTGGTTTCTGCCAAGGTGGAAATATATCATATCGCAGCTAGGGGCCAGGCGGGTAGGACAAGTCAGGTGGCCTCTTGAGCGATGCCGAAGGTCTGGAGTGTGAAGCCCCCTGTAAGAACGATGGTGCATAGTAAGATGAGGCCAAGGCTGACTTCGTAGGAAATTGTCTGAGCAACAGCCCGAAGGGCTCCGATAAGGGCGTATTTAGAATTTGATGCTCACCCTGATGCTAGAATGGTGTAGACTGCGAGGCTGGATAGGGCCAGAACAAAAAGGATCCCTAGGTTGAGGTCCAGGAGGGGGTACGGCAAGGTCATGGGGGCTCATAGTGTTAGGGCTAGGGTGAGGGCCAGCGCGGGGGCGGTTAAAAACAGCAGGGGGGAGGAGGTCGAAGGCCGCACTGGTTCTTTGATAAAAAGTTTCAGGCCGTCTGCTATGGGTTGTAGTAGTCCATAGGGGCCTACGATGTTCGGCCCCTTACGGAGCTGCATATACCCCAAAACCTTCCGTTCAATTAAAGTTAGGAATGCAACTGCTAGTAGGACTGGGACGATGAATGTGAGGGGGTTGATGATGGACGCTATAAATGTTGAGGCCATGGTCAGAGAGAGGGGTTGAACCTCTGTGGGGGGGGTACCTCCGCGTCTGTTCGCTGCGGTGACAACGGCCCGGCGTGTTCTTCCGGAAACTGCCTCGTTGCGTTGGGCCGTTATCTCGGGCGGGGAAGTATGTTCCCTTGTCTATTTTAGTTGCTTTCATTAGTTGGGGGCGGGGCGTGTCGTTAACATGGGCTCCATCTTCTCGGTCCTTGCGTACTAGAAAAGATCATATCATAGATAGAAACTGACCTGGATTACTCCGGTCTGAACTCAGATCACGTAGGACTTTAATCGTTGAACAAACGAGCCCTTAATAGCGGCTGCACCATTAGGATGTCCTGATCCAACATCGAGGTCGTAAGCCCCCTTGTCGATATGGTCTCTTGAAGGGGATTGCGCTGTTATCCCTAGGGTAACTCGGTCCGTTGATCGGCGTTGCCGGATCTTTATGGTCAGAAATTCTGCTAATTAGAGTGGGAACTCTTTGTTTAAGGGGGGTGTGTCCGTTCCGCGTGGGGGTTTTTTATTGCCCCGTGGTCGCCCCAACCGAAGACACTTGAGCAGGGGGTACACTTGGTTTACTCCTGGAGGTGAGGGTGCTTGACATGGTCTGCCCTGGCGTCTAAAGCTCCATAGGGTCTTCTCGTCTTATGTTTTTACCCCCGCTTCTGCACGGGGAGATCAATTTCATTGACTGGTTGGAGGAGACAGCTAAGCCCTCGTCGTGCCATTCATACAGGTCCCCATTTAAAGGACAAGTGATTACGCTACCTTTGCACGGTCAGAATACCGCGGCCGTTAAACTAATAGTCACTGGGCAGGCAAGACCTCTTATTCGATGATTGCAAGAGGCGATGTTTTTGGTAAACAGGCGAGGCTTCGAAAGGTGTGTTTGCCGAGTTCCTTCTCTTTCTTTTAGTCTTTCCCTTGGAGCACACCAGTGTGGGGTTAACGGTTTATTCATGGGGGGCCTTCTTGTTTTCTGATTTGCGTCCATGACCCTCTTCTATTGGGGCCGTTAAGAGTCGGTGGGGGGTCCGTTCCGACGTACACTTGTGCTGGGAGGGGTGCGTCCCCTTATTACTCATATTAGCATAATCTTTTCCATGTGTGCATGGAAGGGCCCGGTATAGTTAGGGGAATAAGACGGGGTTATGGGGATTAGGGGGAGGGGACACTTGAGCTTTAACGCTTTCCCACAGGATGGCTGCTTCTGGGCCTACCTAAGTGCTGGCTCCGTCATAATATCTTTATCCTCCTCGTAAAAGTTGTTTCTTTCATCAAAGGGGCTGTACCCCCTTTGATTAACTCTCCCAGCTTCTTTTGGTCAAGGAGGACGGGGGGGAAGAGCTGGAAGGCTGAACTCCTATTCAAATCCCAGGCAACCAGCTATAACTAGGCTCGGTAGGCGTATCACCTCTACTCAGAGCTCTTCCCACTCTTTTGCCACAGAGACGGGTTTGCCCTATTCACAGGCTGTCTCGGAGTAGCTCGCGTAGTTTCGGGGGGACAAACTGAAGTTCGCTTTGCTTGGGTTTGCTGGCTAAATCATGATGCAAAAGGTACGAGGGTTAGTCTCTGCTTCTTGGTACTTCTGTGGGTTCTTTCATTTCTTTTTCAGCATTCCCTTGCGGTACTGTTTTTATCGCTCATAATGTGTCCTTTTCTATCGCCTATACTAAGGAGGGAAAATGGTTTGTTTAACACGCAACTCGGGTCGTAGGGGGTATTCGTATTGGTGGGTTGTGTTTAGAGTGTGAGGCTAGCTTTAAGGTGTCAGGGCAGCCCGGTTTGCACGGGCGACTCCTCAGTGTAAGAGAGGCGCTTTACTGTGCTAAGCCATGACCTGTATTTTCCAAGTGCACCTTCCGGTACACTTACCATGTTACGACTTACCTCCCCTTGGTCCATTAAATAGTAGCTTAATTACTGAGTTTGTTGGGTGGGGGAGGGTGACGGGCGGTGTGTGCGCGCTTTATTAAGTACATTCAGCACAACGCTCTACTTTGTGCTTACTACTAAATCCTCCTTCGGGCAAATATTTCAATCTGCCGTCCGTATACACTTTGTTAGGGAATGTAGCCCATTGCACCCTTTTCATTCGCTGCACCTTGACCTGACGTTTTGGGGAAAAGCCGATCTTGCGTACTGTTAGGCCTTCACAGGGTTAGCTGACGACGGAGGTATACAGGCGGGAAGAGCAAGAAAAGGTGAGGTTGAACGGGGATCATCGGTTCTAGAACAGGCTCCTCTAGGGGTCTAAAGCACCGCCAAGTCCTTTGGGTTTCAAGCTTACGCTCGTAGTCCCCGGGCGGATAATGTTTGTAATTCATTATCGTGGTTTACGGCTAGGCATAGTGGGGTATCTAATCCCAGTTTGTGCCCTAGTCTTCGTGGGGTCAGATGTTTTAAAGTTACTTTCGTGATTGGGTTTCTTATCCTCGAGTGCTTATTACGGCTGTGAGGGTATTTTACTTTATAGTCAGAAAATCATAACCACCCTTTACGCCGGTAGCTATCAACTCGGGCCTCTCGTTTAACCGCGGTGGCTGGCACAATTCTTTACCGGCCCTGGGTTTGACCATAACTAAGTCAAGTTTTCACTTATTGCTTAATGTTTACTACTGCTGGGGCCCCTTGGGGGTGTGGCTTTTAGCAAGGCGTCGTGGGCTGGGGTAGTTGTGCCTGATGCCGGCTCCTTGACCTCGGGGGGGGGGGTCGTAGGGCATTCTCACGGGGGCGCGGATACTCGCATGTATAAATTAGGTCAAAATTGATAGTAAGGCCAGGACCAGACCTGTGTGCTCACGGAGCTTTCTAGGGCTCGTCTCAACAGCTTCAGTGTTATGCTTTGGTTAAGCTACGTTAGC